GTTTATCGGAATCATAAAATCATAAGAAGAATAGGGCTTTCTTTGGTGATATAAAATCTAATTGTAGGAATAAGTTTTGGATAATTCTTTTTTCTTACAGATCCGTTTTTTTTTTTACCTATATTCATGATTTGTAATCGGGAACCTTCTATCAACAGGGTAAAAGAGTGAATCTTTCCTTACGCCAAATTAGGAAAATAAAAGAATTTCACGTTCCCTTCTTACGTATTTCTTATGTATATATAGAATACAAAGATAGTAATACAAAAATAGAAAATATAGAATAAATATAGGATAAAGAAGGATATAGAATAGGAATATATAGAACAGAAGTCTTGCATATTTCTATATCTCCCAAGAACCCTCATTTTGACTTTATTAAGAATCCCTGTTGGATCGGATTGTAACGAATCCTTCAGGAATTCGTAAGAAGCTCTTTCTTTATTCTTTATTAGAAGATAAGGACAAGAAAACAAAAATAGGATTATCCTACATATATTTCGTGTAGAAGGGCGAATAGGTACATTTATTTAGTTCTACATTCCTTGCACTTATTATATACTTAGAATAGATATACTTTAATTATAGGTTTCAGTTTATAAGTTATAAGATATCTTTACAATTTTTATAATAATAATAGGTACAAATATTAAATAATTTAATCAAGGTATTCATTCTATGACAACTTTCAACTTACCCTCTATTTTTGTGCCTTTAGTAGGCCTAGTATTTCCAGCAATTGCAATGGCTTCTTTATCTCTTCATGTTCAAAAAAACAAGATTGTCTAGATCCGATGGAACAAAATCTCATCCATTTCTCTTTTCAAGACTTGGATCATAATACAGATATCTATTTAGTGGAATATGGGACAAGATGTGGCTTCGCTTCCTCCTAACACAAAAGAAAGAGCCGTTATGCATGCGGAAACATGATATATAGGTAAATATATTATAACTACTTTATTAATAGATCAGCGGATTCTGAAATAGAAAGTCAATGTGTCTATATGTATGTAGATATCCATAGTGGGATCATATGAAGGGGATGTTATTATTTTATATTTAATCAATTCGATGAATTACTCCTAAGGGTTCACGTCATAATAGTGCTAGTTGATGAGAGTTACTTCGGGAACAAAAACAAAACAAAATAAAGTAAAGTAATTTTTTGTTATTCTCTCAATTCCAATAAAATGAAACTGGATCTAGTATGAACTGGCGATCAGAACGTATATGGATAGAACTTATAACGGGGTCTCGAAAAACAAGTAATTTCTGCTGGGCCTTTATCCTTTTTTTAGGTTCATTAGGGTTCTTATTGGTTGGAACTTCTAGTTATCTTGGTAGGAATCTGATATCCTTATTTCCGTCTCAGCAAATGATTTTTTTTCCACAAGGGATTGTGATGTCCTTCTATGGGATCGCAGGTCTGTTCATTAGCTCCTATTTGTGGTGCACAATTTCGTGGAATGTAGGTAGTGGTTATGATCGATTCGATAGAAAAGAAGGAATAGTTTGTATTTTTCGTTGGGGTTTTCCTGGAAAAAATCGTCGCATCTTCCTTCGATTCTTTATGAAAGATATCCAGTCGATCAGAATCGAAGTTAAAGAGAGTCTTTATCCTCGCCGTGTTCTTTATATGGAAATCAGAGGCCAGGGAGCCGTTCCCTTGACTCGTACTGATGAGAATTTGACTCCACGAGAACTTGAACAAAAAGCTGCTGAATTGGCCTATTTCTTGTGCGTACCAATTGAAGTATTTTGAAATAATAATGAATGCTTTCTCGGCATGAGGGAAAGAACTCAAGAATCCTCTTTTTTTTTATACCTTAACTGAAGTTTCTTCAGAACGCTCATTTCAGCGCAAACAAAGGCAGACGTATATGGAACACCCATGAAACGAAGCAGTTTTTGTCCACCAAAATGATTTTTTATGCGTATGGAAATCACTTCAATTCCTTCATACTAGTAACAAGTCTAATCTAATAAATATAGATTCATCACATATAACATATATCAGAATATTTCAGAATACAGAATTCATCTTTTTCTTTTTAGGTTCAATATTTTGAATAGATACGTTAAATGTTAAATACAGATGAATCATATCTTGTAAATTATATCTCTTTTGTCAATCGATCTTTCTTTTTATCCCCCTTTTTTGCTTTGCTCCTTCGAGTGATGACCAAACGATTGGATCTCTTATAACTATAAGTATCCAATTTCTCTCTTGCTTTCCCTTGGCACCCATGTGTGATTTCATCATCATATCAATATTTTTCAGAAATTCTCTCACTTATTCCTGTGCTATGGGTAGCCAGTGAAACTTTTCGAAATATTTGATTTAAGGGGAGTTCTTTCGTCTCGAAATCGAAATATAAATAATATTCATTACTCTTTCGGGCATTTCTCGAAAGGATACAATTGCTTGGAATTTGACCAATTGAGATATCCGGAAACAATATTTTATTATTTCTTCATTCGAGAAAGAGATCTTTATTCTATTTCTATATTATTTCTAGATCCAAGGACTAACCAATTAATTAGAAATAAAAAAGAGGGAATAGATCCATAGGTTCCATACCTTGTTATAGAACTTATGCTTGATAGAAATATCAGATCGGATAGAGTCGACAAATGAGGTGGGTTCATTAACGATTCACAGATTCAAAATGCCAAAAAAGAAAGCATTCACTCCCCTCCCATATCTTGCATCTATAGTCTTTTTACCCTGGTGGATCTCTCTCGCCTTTAATAAAAGTCTGGAATCTTGGATTACTAATTGGTGGAATACTAGGCAATCCGAAACTTTTTTGAATGGTAGTCAAGAAAAGAACGTTCTAGAAAAATTTATAGAATTAGAAGAACTATTCCTCTTGGACGAAATGATAAAGGAATACCCGGAGACCCATATACAAAAGCTTCGTATAGGAATTCACAAAGAAACGATACAATTGGTCAAGATGCACAATGAGGGTCATATCCATACTATTTTGCACTTCTCGACAAATATAATCTCTTTCGTTATTCTAAGTGGTTATTCTATTCTGGGTAATGAAGAACTTGTCATTCTGAATTCTTGGCTTCAGGAATTCCTATATAACTTAAGCGACACAATAAAAGCTTTTTCTATTCTTTTATTAACCGATTTATGTATCGGATTCCACTCGCCCCATGGTTGGGAACTAATGATTGGCTCTGTTTCCAAAGATTTTGGATTTGCTCATAATGATCAAATTATATCTGGTCTTGTTTCCACTTTTCCAGTTATTCTAGATACAATTTTCAAATATTGGATCTTCCGTTATTTAAATCGTGTATCTCCGTCACTTGTAGTGATTTATCATTCAATGAATGACTGAAAAAAGGTCCACCGTCATTAATCTAATCATAATCTTTGTTACTTTGTACATAAAGAAAGCATTAAAAATCTTATGCACTCTTTATCTTTCTACCCGCATAGGGTATTCTTCCTATATTCCAGGAAAACTCTTCCAGTACAATACCAGAATTGTGGATAGGGAACTATCCTAGCGACCTACCTAATTTATTGTAGTAATTTTCGGGATCAATGATTGTACCATGCAAAATAGAAATACCTTTTGTTGGATAAAGGAACAGATGACTCGATCCATTTGCCTATCGATCGTGATATATGTAATAACTCGGACATCCATTTCAAATGCATATCCCATTTTTGCACAGCAGGGTTATGAAAATCCACGAGAAGCGACTGGACGTATTGTATGTGCCAATTGTCATTTAGCTAATAAGCCCGTGGATATTGAGGTTCCACAAGCGGTACTTCCTGATACTGTATTTGAAGCAGTTGTTAGAATCCCTTATGATATGCAACTCAAACAAGTTCTTGCTAATGGTAAAAAGGGGGCTTTGAATGTAGGGGCTGTTCTTATTTTACCTGAGGGATTCGAATTAGCCCCTCCCGATCGTATTTCTCCCGAGATGAAAGAAAAGATAGGCAATCTCTCTTTTCAGAGTTATCGACCTACTAAAAAAAATATTCTTGTGATAGGTCCCGTTCCCGGTCAGAAATATAGTGAAATTACTTTTCCTATTCTTTCCCCGGACCCCGCTACTAAGAAAGATGTTCACTTCTTAAAATATCCTATATACGTAGGCGGAAACAGGGGAAGGGGTCAAATTTATCCCGATGGGAGCAAGAGTAACAATACAGTCTATAATGCTACAGCGGCGGGTATAGTAAGCAAAATAGGACGGAAAGAAAAGGGGGGATATGAAATAACCATAGCGGATACATCGGATGGACACCAAGTAGTTGATATTATACCTCCAGGACCAGAACTTCTTGTTTCAGAGGGTGAATCTATCAACCTTGATCAACCATTAACGAGTAATCCCAATGTGGGTGGATTTGGTCAGGGAGATGCAGAAATAGTACTTCAAGACCCATTACGTGTCCAAGGCCTTTTGTTCTTCTTGGCATCTGTTATTTTGGCACAAATTTTTTTGGTTCTTAAAAAGAAACAGTTTGAGAAGGTTCAATTGTCCGAAATGAATTTCTAGATCATGGATTTTTCAACATCAAGTTGGTAAAAAGAGCGAAATTCTTGTTGATTGGTGCAATTCTGTGTATGTATCCTCCAAAAATCTCATGAAAAGACTTTTGCTTGCTTTGTATATACTCTTTTTCTTTTATGTGAGATATCGGAAATTACTTATATCCCATTCCTAGGACTAGTCCTAGGAATAGTATGTAGAAGACTATTTGACTTGACCTTTTTTCAATCCAAATTGGAGTGGTATAACTATGTCACTATTGTCAGATTGTAAATGCCATATAATGCATGCATCAATAGTTTTCTATTCTATTTAGTATTAGAATTAACATAGTAGAATTCAAATTGAATTATAAATAAATAATATAAATAAAATAACTTAACTTTAACTCTTAACTAGAGTAGGTTCTATTAGTATAGAATCTATTAGTATAGAAATAGTGAAAAGATTTGCACGATGTC